TTATACAGAACTTAGAAATCCAACTACGAGAATCAAGAGACCTCCTATAATATTTAAAGTATTAATAACTACAACAAATCTGTTATTTCTACCTAACTGATTGAGACCGTATTTTTTTAATCTTCTTAAAAACAATGAAAAAAATAAACTCAAATAATAAAATAATCTTATTAAAGAACCTAAAATCAATGCAAAAATTATAACTCTTCAAGGACCTGTAGTACTTGCTACAATAACTAATCATTTAGACACAAAACCTAATAAAGGCGGAAGACCTCCTAATGATAATAAAAGAAGCATAATAGTTAATTGTCTAGTTCTAGAATTTTTTAAATTATTTATATTCTTTATTCTTCCGGAATCTCTGTATCAAAGTCTTATAAATAAAGAAATCCTAATTAATACATAAATTACTAAATATATCTTTATTGTTCATTCTCTATGCAAAAGAGCGAACATTATTCAACCTAAATGGCTAATTGAGGAATATGCCAGTAACGCTCGAACTTGAGTTTGATTTATTCCTCCTAGGCCCCCAATTAAGGTAGACCCTATACTAATAACACAAAAAATAAAGGCCATTATATAGGATTCGCTTAACTCTAATAAACAAAGAACTAGAAATAAAGGTGCAAATTTTTGCCAGGTCGCCAGTAATAGGCAAGAAACTCAAGGAAGTCCGGCTATCACGCTAGGTAACCAGTAATGAAAAGGAAATAATCCAAGCTTAATACATAAACCTGAAATTAGTATAATGAATCCCAGAATTCTAGGATTACAAAGTTTAGAAAACACATCTCAAGTAAAAGATATATTAAATACTATTAAACTCCCGAAAATCAAAAAACTAGATCCGAGAGCTTGAATAATAAAATACTTAACAGCAGATTGTCTTTCTGAAACACTTTTTTGGTAAACTAATATTGGTAAAAATCCGATTAAATTAATTTCTAACCCAGCTCAAATGCTTAGTCAGTGAATAGAAGAAACAGAAAGTAGGGTACCAATCCCTATTACTGATAAAAACATATACCCAAAAGGAAGTCTTGAAAACATAAGAGAAAGGATAAAATCGAATTACCCAAAACAAAGTTAGCAGCCCTATTTTACTCCAAGTTTTCTCTCTATTGAGCTCAGTCTAATGAACCCTCATTTCATTCATGGAATAATCCTACAATAAGAATAATTAGAAAAGTAAAGGTTCCCAGTACTAACCCTAAAGAAAAACTACTTACTATTCTAGCCAAAATTGGAAATAAAAGCACAATTTCAACATCAAAAATCAAGAAAATAATAGCTAACAAAAAAAATCGTAGAGAAAAAGGAAGCCGAGCCGACTTAATAGGATCAAATCCACACTCGAAAGGAGATCTCTTTTCTCGATCACTAATAGCCCGTTTAGACAAAACTCAACCTAATATTATAACAACAATAGATAATAGTAGTGCAATAACTCTTCTTAAGAATCTTCTTAGCATTTTTAGCACTAGAGACAGATATAATCCCATATTAATCAACATCAATGATTTCCGTTCATCCGGCGTAGTGCTATTACTACTTATTAAACTAGATGAGTAACAAATTACATTCTCCTAATTAACAGCTAGGCGCCTCTACTTTTGGCTTTCATCTATTTAAATAAATTAAAATATAAAAAGGGACTTTCACCCCCAAGATACGGGCCGAAACCATATGCAAATTTCTCGCTTTTTATACTGACCCGAAAGTTTATATAACTTATTGCCTAAATGCAAATCAGGTCTTTTACTTTAAAGTATCGAGTCTTCTAGTTCTTAGAGGCGTATAATCCGCCGTTTTTAGATTAAAAGTCTAACACTTATTTTCCTCAGTCATCTAAGATACCTAGATTCTATAATTTTAACATCCTCATCAATAAATTCTAAGATATAAAAATAATCAAACAACGTCAACAAAATGCCAGTATCAAGCAGCAGCTTCAAAACCAAAATGATGCCCGGTAGAAAAATGTTGTAATCAAACACGAACTAAACAGACTAATAAAAAAGTCCTTCCAATTAAAACATGTAAACCATGGAATCCGGTAGCCACAAAAAAACTAGAACCATATGCTCCGTCTGCAATTGTAAATGAAGCTTCGTAATACTCAGTACCTTGTAGAAAAGTAAAGTATACCCCAAGTGCTACAGTTGCAACTAACCTTTGTAAACTTCCAGGATTGTCTCCTTCTATAAGAGCATGATGGGCTCAAGTTACTGTAACTCCTGAAGCAAGGAGAACTCCGGTATTAAGTAAAGGAACTTCAAAAGGATTTAAAGGAGTAATTCCTACAGGAGGTCAACATGAGCCTAATTCCGTACTTGGTGCCAGACTTCTGTGAAAGTAAGCCCAAAAGAATGCAAAGAAAAAACAAACCTCAGAAACAATAAATAAAATTATCCCTCAACGTAAGCCTTTAGAAACTTGAATAGTATGAAAGCCTTGAAAAGTAGCCTCTCGAACAACATCTCGTCATCACTGAATTATCGTTATAACAATAAGAAAAAGTCCTAAAACCACAGTAATATAACCATAGCCATGAAACCATCCTGCTAGTCCCGAGGTAAGAAATAAAGCTCCCATTGATCCGGTTAAAGGTCAAGGGCTAAACTCAACTAAATGAAAAGGATTCCGTGCCATATCCTTTAATCACTCTGCTTTCTAAGAAGCCAGCGCTCCTCTTACGAGCGCTGGCTTGCTTTGAGGCAGATATTGCCACTCTAGCATCTTCAGTGCTATGCTCTAATTTTAAGCTATCAATGCTAGAGAATAAAAAGAGTTATATAGAAAAGAATTGTTACAAATAGAATGAGAGCAATGAAAAAATTGAAAGATTTAATTTGGATTTTCTGGTTATTTGTCGATAAGGCTGATGTTACAAAAGCGCTGCCTTGCCCTCCTAAAATTTCTAATCATCCTATATCAATTGACTTTATAATATGAGTACCTAAAAGTATAGAAAATTTAGTTAAAGGTTGTGCAGAGATAGGAGCTAAAAATCATATTGTGGAGAAAAAGAATTTCGCTTTAGTTATAGGTTTACTGCTATAATTAGTGTCTCATGCAATAAAGGCAATAAATAGTCCTGATAAAATTACAAACATAGTTAATATCTTTAGATAAAAAGGTAAAATAAAAGGTAATGGATTAAAGTCTAAGAAAATATTCTGTAAGGCAAAACCTGCCACAAGGGCAGCCAAAGCTAAGATTGTAGTAGCTCAGTTGACATAAGGATCTAGTTCTTGTTTTTCGTGATAGGACCCTCCTTTTACTGAACCTCATAAAGAACAAAATGAGAGTCGGAAAGAGTATGCCGCAGTTATACCTGTAGCTAAAAAAATTAATAAAACTATAAGAAAGCTAGTTGGATTTCTTAGGGATAATTCTAAGATTAAATCTTTAGAGTAAAATCCTCTAAGAAAAGGGGCTCCGCATAAAGAAAGATTGGCAATATTTATACAAGCTGTAGTTAGAGGTGCTTGTGAAAAAAGCATTCCCATATGACGAATGTCTTGAGTATTTGATCTGTTGTGAATAAACATGCCGGCGCATAAAAAAAGAAGAGCTTTAAAAAGAGCGTGTGTATATAAGTGAAATAAGGCTAAATAAGGTATTCCTAGACCTAGTCTTATTATCATAACACCTAGTTGCCTTAGAGTGGAGAGAGCAATAATTTTTTTAAGGTCATTTTCATAATTGGCTCCAATACCTGCTATAAGTAGAGTTAAAACAGAAATAAATAAAAGCGCTGGCTTAAAACCGGAGATAGAGTCTAAAAAAGGAAAAAAACGAATAACAAGGAAAATTCCAGCAGTAACTAGGGTAGAAGAATGGACTAAAGCAGATACAGGTGTTGGGGCAGCCATGGCTGCCGGGAGTCACCTAGAAAAAGGAATTTGAGCTCTTTTAGTTATGGCGGCTAAAGTAATTGTTAAAGCAGTTCAGGAACTTAAATAGAAATCTCATATTGAAATAATAGACCAGTGACCTTGGAGAACTAAAAGTCCAATTGAAATTAAAATTATTACGTCTCCAATTCGGTTTGCTAAGACTGTCACCATACCAGCCCCTAAAGATTTTATGTTTTGATAATAAATAACAAGGGCAAAAGATACAATTCCTAAACCATCTCAACCTAAAAGCAAGGCAGGTAAGCTTGGAATAAAGACTAATAAATTTATAGATAAAACGAATAATATAACTAATCAGACAAATCGCTTTAAAAAAGGATCATGTGATATATATCTAGAGGAAAAAAGCATTACACAACCTGAAATCAAACAAACAATATTTCTGAATCTTAAACTAATTGGATCAAGAATAAACATAAAAGTTATAGTACAAGATCTTATTTGAAAAATAGATCATTCCAGAATAATATTATAATTTATCATGATAAACATTATTGTAATTGGAAATAAGCAAACTCTATAAAGTAGCAAAAATATTGAACTAATAGAAGAAGATTTTAAATTGATATACATAGGTCAAGTGAAATTAATTTTCATTTTCAAATCCACAAGCTGATGTTTTAGGTTAAACTAACTTGACTCTAGATTCACATTGAAACTAAATCTCTTTTTAAAATAAGTAGATTCCCAGGGATTCAGTGCAGAAAAAATAATATATAACCAGGAGCTTTAAAATCACTGAAGGGCTTAAGAAATTTAGGACTTCCACCATGTTGAGTTCTTGTATATAGGTATATTCTGTACAAGGCAGCGAAGAATCTTATTAAACCTAAAGGAAGTAAAAAATATTTTGAGCTGAAGATTGTTGAGGGAAAAATTATAATTTCACCTAGTAAGTTAATACTGGGAGGTGCTGCCATATTTATAATAGAGAAGAGAAATCATCATATAGCTAAGATCGGAAGAAGTATAAGTATCCCTTTTCTAAGGAATAAACTTCGAGTGTGGGTTTTTTCATAAGTATAATTTGCTAATGCAAATAAAGCAGAAGAACAAAAGCCATGAGATAACATTAAAATAAGGGCTCCACTTCATCCTCAAGATGTGTTAGAAAAAGCTCCAGCTAATATTAGGGATATATGGCCAATAGAAGAATAAGCAATAAGGGATTTTAAATCAATTTGTCGAAAACAAATAATTCTAGTTATTACTCCTCCTCAGATAGCTAAAGAAAAGATAATTACACATATTTGAGAAGATACAAAGTTAAAAAATTGATAAATTCGTAAAATACCGTAGCCTCCCAATTTTAGGAGGATAGCGGCTAAAACTATAGAACCTGCAACAGGAGCTTCTACATGGGCTTTAGGGAGTCAAAGATGCACAGTAAACATGGGTAACTTAACTAAAAAAGCTGTAAAACATAAGAGAGTTAAGAAATTTCAGGCTCATAGACAGTCGGTTCTATACATGTGTAATCGTAATCTTCTAATTATCAACATCTCCCTGGATGAAAGCTCTCGAGCAGCCCAAAGAATAGTGAAAAGAAGAGGCAGCGAAGCAGCAACTGTATAAATTATTATATACATCCCGGCTTGAAGACGTTCTGGTTGGTATCCTCAACCTAGAATAAGAAGTAATGTTGGAATTAGAGATGCTTCAAACAAAAAATAAAATAATAATCTTCTTGAACATAAAAATGTTGTTAATAAAATTAAATTTAATAGCAAAACAAGCATAGAAAATATTGAATGATTATTTTTGCTTACCTTTACACTATTTTGTCTCGCTATCATTATTATTAAAGAAATTCATAAAGTTAAAGAAATTAATAAAGCAGATATAGAGTCATAAGCTAATAAGGAGTTAATAGCTTCATATCCAAAAAATGGATTAAATAAGTGAATAAGAGAAATCAAACTGGCAACTGCTAAAGATCATATCTTGATATATCAAGACCATTTTCTAGTTGGAATTAATAAAAGAGTGGAACCTAAAAAAAGAAGGCCTAGCACTTATGAAGGGAAAAACTCGAAACGTAGTCATTTCCTTCAGCTCGAATAACTGCAACTAAAATTGCTAAGCCTAAACTGGCTTCACAAGCACCTAATGTAATTAGAATTAAAGAAGTTTCTCCACTATAAGTGACATTAGTTGATAAAGCAAAAAGTATAATAAACAAGTTTATTGTAATAGCTTCTAAACTAAGTAGAATTCTTAATAAATGTTTATATTGGAGTGAAAGGGCTAATAATGCTATAAAAACCCCAAATATGCTAAGTAAACTTAAATAAAATGTTCTCATTTCTTATTTTATAGCCAACAGTAGGCAATAATAGCTCAAAAAAGAGCGTTGGTCTTGTAAGCCAAAGGTGAGTTTATTTCTCTTGTTGCTAAGTCATTAAGTGAATTGAACACTTCAGATTTGTTTTCAAGACAATTCTTCCCCAGGAATAACTTTTATTGTATTAATAGTCTAAAATATTGTCTCATGCAATCTGTACTAAGGGATTAATAATAAAGTACATAAAGTATAGGGCAGTAAAGATTTGACCAATTTGTTCATATGGAGCTTCTACAGGACAGGCGCCAATTCAGGTTAAAATAAGAAAAATTCCAGTATAGCTTCAAAAGAGAATTTGATTTAAAGGGTAAAATGCCATTGATCGAAATTTAGCAAAATGAGTAAAAGGTAAAATAAATAAAACAGCAATTGAGCCTACTAAACCAATAACTCCTCCTAGTTTATTAGGAATAGACCGTAAAATTGCATAAGCAAATAGAAAATATCATTCAGGTTGAATGTGTACAGGAGTTACTAAGGGATTAGCGGGAATAAAATTTTCAGGATCAGTAAGTAATTGAGGAGAAAAAAGAGCTAATATTCTTAAAAAAAAGAGAACCATAACAAAACCTACTAAATCTTTAAATGTATAATAAGAATGAAAGGGAACTTTTTCACCGTCACTGTTTAATCCTAAAGGATTATTTGATCCGGTTTCATGTAAGAATAATAAATGAAGTATAGCAAAAGCAGCAATAGCAAAAGGAAGTAAGAAATGAAGGGCAAAAAATCGAGTTAAGGTAGCGTTATCTAAAGCAAAACCTCCTCATACCCATTGAACTAGTATTTTTCCGACATAAGGAATTGCTGAAAGTAAATTAGTAATTACGGTTGCTCCCCAAAAAGATATTTGACCTCAAGGAAGTACATACCCTAAAAAGGCTGTTCCTATAGTTAAAAATAAGAGAATTACTCCAATATTTCAGGTGTGAACATTTACGTAAGATCCATAATATATTCCTCGCCCAATATGGAGGTAAATACAAATAAAAAATCACGATCCTCCGTTAGCGTGTAATGCTCGTAATAATCAACCGTAACTGACATCTCGGCTGATGTGAATAACAGAGCTGAAAGCTAAGTCAACATGAGCTGTGTAGTGTATAGCTAAAAATAAACCAGTTACAATTTGGATTACTAAGCATAAACCTAAAAGAGAACCGAAATTTCATCAAATAGAAAGGTTTGAAGGAGCAGGTAGGTCTACTACTAATCCGTTTATAACTTTAAGAATTGGATGAGCTTTTCGTATAGGACTTCGCATGTACTAACTGTTAAAGGGACGAAGAGAGGCATGTTGATAATAGCAAATCTTTACAACAACAACTAAATTAATTAGTAAAATAATACCCAAACCGATTAAAATCGAAATTATTTGAGGTGAAACTATCTCAATTCCATATATCTTCAAAAATTTTAATTCCCTAAAAACATGGAGATACCTGATAGAAGACAAGTCAATCAAAGGATAAAAATAAAAAAGAATTGCCGTAGGAAAAATTATAAAGGAAAAAAATAGGACAGGCGTTCCTTTTCCGAAAAGGACATTAGGGGATAAAGCAGCTACATAAGCAAATATAACTAGAAGACCTCCAACATAAATCAAAAAAAGAATGTAGCCATACCATGAAGATAAAGTAATAGCACTAATAAAACACATTAATAAAGTTGAAATCATAACTATCAAACCCAAGCTTAAAGGCTGTATTATTAAAGGGAGTATTAGGAATCTAGATAAGGTTATACTAAAAATGATTAGAGCACTCATTTCGAAACGTGGGACTGGACCCAAGCTTTAGCTTCCAATGCTAATATTTTAGATTAAACTACAATTTCGGGTTAAGATTAATAATAAATGCATGAAGCTAAAATAGCAATTAATAAAAGAAATGATAATGAAGCCGGTAAAAAGCCTTTTCAGGTCAATCCTATTAGTAAATCATAACGGAAACGAGGGTATCTTCCTCGTACCCAAATAAATGCAAAAGCAAAAAATAAGACTTTTAACATGAATCTAAGATCTCTTTCTATAAAAACAAGCGATCTTCCTCCAAAAAATAGCAAGGCAGAAAAAAGACTTATAACTAAAATATTTGCATATTCGGCTAAGAAAATTAAAGCAAAACCAGCAGCTCCATACTCAATATTAAAGCCTGAAACTAATTCAGATTCTCCTTCTGCAAAGTCAAAAGGAGCTCGGTTTGTTTCTGCTACACAAGTAACAAATCATATGAAAGAAACAGGAATTATTAAGAAAGCAAGCCAAATTAATTCTTGTGATTCTTTAATTTCAATAAATCTAAAACTACCTACTAAAAATAATGGAAAAAGAAGAACTAATGCCATCCTAACTTCATATGAAATAGTTTGAGCAATTGCTCGCAACCTTCCTAAAAGAGCATATTTTGAGTTAGATGCCCATCCTGCTAATAAAGTACCATAAACGTTTATCCCAGATACGCATAGAAAGAACAAAATACCTCATTTAAAGTATGAACAAGAGTACAAGCTAGGGTACAACTGCCATAAAAGAAGAGCTAAAATAAAGCTAAAAACAGGAGCTACAAAGTAAGGGGAATAATTTGCTATTGTAGGCTTTGCGATTTCTTTTGTTAGCAATTTAGCAGCATCTGCAAGAGGCTGAGGCAATCCTATTAAACCTACTTTATTAGGTCCTTTTCGTAATTGAATATACCTAAGTCCTTTTCGTTCTAAAAGAGTAAAAAAAGCGACCGCCAGCAAAATACAAATATAAGAAAATAAAGATGAAATAATTGAAATATACATTATAAAGAAAAGAAATTTCATCTTTATATTTAGGGCTTAAACCTAATGCACTTCATCTGCCACCTTTATAACACCATATCAAATAAAGGAGTTTCACCTATATCTATTGATCCTAAGTCAATTGCATTTATTTTGCTAATTTGATATATTAAATCATACATTATATAATATCATGTTATAGTATTAATATTACAGTAAACTGGTCCTTTCGTACTAAGTTTACTTTTTAAATTAAAGATAGAAACTGACCTGGCTCACGCCGGTCTGAACTCAGATCACGTAGAATTTTAATGGTCGAACAGACCAACCCTTAAAGACTGCTGCATCTTTAGGATATTCTGGTCCAACATCGAGGTCACAAACCTTTTTTTCGATAGGAGCTCTCAAAAAAGATAATGCTGTTATCCCTACGGTAACTAATTCCTTTAATCAAAATGTTTTGGATCAATACTTGCTTAGTTTTAACTTTTAAAGGAAGCTTTTTTTGTTCCTCAGTCGCCCCAACTAAAATTTCTAATAGCTAATTTTCTGGTATCATTAATTGTTTAGTCTACTAGTTTCTTTAAAGCTCGATAGGGTCTTCTTGTCTTTTAATTTAATATAGGCTTCTTCACCTATAAATAAAATTCTGTTTAATTATAAAGAGACAGCTACACTCTTGTCAAACCATTCATACTAGCCTTCAATTATAAGGCAAATGATTATGCTACCTTTGCACGGTCAGAGTACCGCGGCCGTTAAAAAATTTCACTGGGCAGGTCCGACTCCTTATATACTGTAAACAAGGAGCCATGTTTTTGCTAAACAGGCAGAATGTGTATTTGCCGAGTTCCTTTTTATAATTTGAAATTGATATAAAAATATTAATCTTAAGATATACAATATTAAAGATTATAAGTTAGTTAATACTCATTTTAACATAGGTTCAGCTTATTTGGGTTCTTAAGTTTTCTTCATTTAAATATAAAGCAAATCAATTATTTTTTTAGGAATTTAATGAAATTGTAACAAAATCAAGATTATAGCTATTTTCAAGCTTAAATTCTAATTAAAATAACATACAAATTGATTTATAATTTTCGAGCTTATCCTCAAAAATCTAATTAAACTAAAATTTATTTTATCTTTTTATTATAAAAGTAAAATTAGTTTAAAGCACTTACATGCCTTTTAGAAGAACTAGCTATCATCCAATACGAATAAAATTTCATTTCCATCTTTATTTCTGGGAAAATTTTTGCCACAATTAGTCCCATTCTTCTAATAAAGTGAATAAAGATAACTCATTGGATTTCGAGACATTTAAATACAAAATAAATATCTAGTTAAACCATGATACAAAAGGTACAAATTTTAATTTTTTCTTTAATATAATTTACGAGCCTTCCTTCACAGTACTTTTTTCGGATATAATAAAATAAATTTTAATCACCTTTACTAAGTTTAAAAATGCTTTTACAATTTAGGTTAAGTTAAGTATTTATACCATAAAATCTAGTTTAAAAACAACTTATTATTAAGTATATTTTCAGTGTAAGTGAAATGTATTAAAATTATACTATGTTTTTCATCTAGAGACAATTTCCATTACCTCTGCTATGTTACGACTTATCTCATTTTTCAACGAGAGCGACGGGCGATGTGTGCACGTTTCAGAGCCATATTCAAATTGTTTATATATTTTATTTTACTTTCAAGTCCTCCTTCAAACTATGTTTCATGTAGTTTTCCGTAATTATAAGTTAAATAATTGTAACCCATCCTCGCCCTGCCATTAGCTGCACCTTGATCTGACGTTTTAATTCAAAGAATTTTTATTGCTAACTTCTAGTTTTTTAAAAGTTACCTGACGACGACGGTATACAAACTGGATACAAAATAGGGTTAGGTTCAACGTGGATTGTCGATTATGAGACAGGTTCCCCTGATAGGTCTAAAACACCGCCAAGCCCTTTGAGTTTTAAATTTTTATAATATTCATAGTACTCTGGTAAATTTTATTAGATTTACAGTCAAGAATAATGGGGTATCTAATCCCAGTTTCCCGCAGGACTATCACAGCTTCAGCAAATTAGTTATTATTAAATTAGCTATCTATATTCAAATTTTACCCTTTTATAGATGTTCAATAAACTAGATTAATTAATGCCTAACTGTCTTTTTACCTTAAAATATAACTTAATCTCTTGGTCTAACCGCGGATGCTGGCACCAAGTTAACCAGATTTGATGTACTAAATTAATTCAAGCTTACACTTTTTAATTAACCTTCGGCACTGGTGTTAGCGGGACTTTTCAAAGCATTTTATATATTTATAATACTTTAAAAAAGAATTTAGATCTAAATTGTTTATTTATATCTCTTTCTTTTTTACCTCGCCTCTTTCAATAAAAACCATGTGTATTCTTTAGTCCTTGTTATATCAATAAATCAGAGCCAAGTTTATTTATTTTCTAAAAATAGACTCGGTTACTCTTTATATAATTAAGTTTGAGCTTCATTTACTTCTTTCTAAGAGAAGTTTCTATGGTGTAGGACCGCACGTTAGATTTTCATTCTAAAGGAATAAAGTAATTTATTAGAAATAGTCTTTTGAGTATGATAAAGTACACTTGCCTTCCAAGCAAGAGGATTAAAAATTTTTAAAAAAGATAGTATTACAAAGCGGTGTAAGGGCACAAAGAATTTTGATTTCTTAGGTGAGGTTCAGTTCCTCCTGGTAAGGTTTTAAGTTAAATAAACTATAAGCCTTCAAAGCTTAATATAAAGACACATCTTTAAACCTTGCCCGCCATAGTTTATGTAAAAACATCGACCTGCAAAATCGAGGAAGGAGAAATATCCTGGTGTGTTTGTTTGGTGGCTGAGTTGAAGCGATAGACTGTAGATCTATTAACGGAGTTAAGTTTCCCCAACAAAAATATAAGTTGTAAAATAAGCTAATTAAAAGCTATTGGGTTCATACCCCAAAAATGAACATAAGTTCTTTTACAAATAACTTTAAACTTTAGTATATTATATTTACAGAATTAATGAGGATGTTCGTCCGAGTATAAAGTAATTAATAAACAGAAGATATATGCCTGGATTAAACCAATACCAAATTCAAAAATTGTATATAGAACTTGAATGGTTAACAAAAGGAATATTGAAAAAATAGAAGATATAAAAATTCTTGCAGTTAAGTAATTTCCAATTAAAGTCAGAACAATATGACCAGCTCTTATATTTGCTGTCAATCGGACAGAAAGTGTAATAGGTCGTACCATAATACTTACTGTTTCAATAATAACCAAGAAAGGATTTAAAGGGGCCGGTGCTCCTATAGGAAGAAGTCCCGCTACGACTGAACTTGGGTTAAAGAAAATAGCAGAGATAATTAATGAAAGTCAGAGAGGTAAGCCTAACGAAAGAGATACAACCAAGTGACTAGTTGGACTAAAAACATAAGGAACTAAACCACTTAAATTTATTAAAATTAGAAATAAAAATAAACCTGTAATGACATTGATAAACCCTCCTATTCTTATACCGAAAGAACGAAAAACCTGGGAAGATGCAGTGTCCTTAAATGTCCTGATGATTCTAACTCAACGAGGTGACATAATTCAGTAAGAGGATCTAAAAAGAACAATTGTGAGAAGAGAAAAAAGTCATATTAAAATATATAACGACATAAAAACTTGATTATTATCATCGAAGGAAGAGAAAATGTCTACAAGCATTCTTATTACCAGTTTCACTTATTTTCTTTTTGACTAGTTGGAGCTAAGTTTTCTCCTTGAAAAAAAGTTTTAGTTGATCATCAAATTAATACAGATATAGTTAACACAGCTGTTCAGAACAAAATAAATAACAAGATTCAATTTAGGGGAGATAATTGAGGCATGTAAAAAGTACTAAATTTAATTAGTGACGTAAGGCTGACAACCTTATATTATTATTTAACTAACTTTTTAGTCTGATACATTAATAACTCATTCCATAAAATTTTTAAGAGGAACAGCTTCTACTACAATAGGTATAAAAGAGTGATTTGCTCCGCAAATTTCTGAACATTGTCCGTAAAATACACCAGGATATTTAATAAAAAATCCTAATTGATTTAGTCGACCGGGAATAGCATCCACTTTCACCCCTAATGAAGGAACAGTTCATGAATGAATCACATCTGCCGAAGTTACTAAAACACGAACATCAGTTTGAGTAGGCAATACTACCCGATGATCAACTTCTAATAACCGAAAATCTCCAGGTTCTAACTCATTTGTAGGAATTATATATGAGTCAAATTCGATGTCTGAAAAGTCTGAATATTCATAACTTCAATATCATTGATGTCCAATTCTTTTAACTGTTAAACTACAGTTTCCAACTTCATCTAAAAGGTATAATAGTCGTAATGAAGGGAGAGCTAAAAATACTAAAATAAAAGCAGGAAGAATTGTTCAGATAGTCTCGATTTCTTGCCCTTCAACTAGGGAACGACATGTATATTTATTCATCATTAGAGATACGGCAGCATATCCAACTAGCCTTATAATTATAACTAAAATCATCATAGCGTGGTCATGAAAAAAAATTAATTCTTCTATTAAAGGTGAAGCTGCGTCTTGAAATCCTAATTGTCCTCATAGGCCCATATCTTAAAAATTTATTAAATAGAATATTAGTTAACAACTAATGCTCCTGTCTCAGGTGTATTATGAAAATCAGCAGGTAGAATATTATCTCATTCCAGTGCTGTACTTAAATGAGTACTTCAGACTACACTTCGTTGAGAAATTAAAGCTTCTCAGACAATAACTATAAAGTATAACACAGCTACAAAAGAAATCATTGACCCAATAGACGAAACAACATTTCATTTTGTATAACAGTCAGGATAGTCTGAATAACGTCGAGGCATACCCCTTAGTCCTAAAAAGTGTTGAGGAAAAAAAGTTACATTCACACCAATAAACATAATATAAAAATGTGCTTTTGTTCAACGACTATGAAGAGTTACACCACTTAACAGAGGAAACCAGTAAGTAAATGCGCCAAATAAAGCAAATACAGCTCCTATAGAAAGGACATAATGAAAATGAGCTACAACATAATAAGTATCATGAAGTATAATATCTAAAGAAGAATTTGATAAAACAATTCCTGTCAGCCCTCCAACTGTAAATAAAAAAATAAAACCTAAAGCCCACAGCATTGGAGTTTCATACTTAATTTTTGCTCCATGAATTGTAGCAAGTCAACTAAATACTTTAATTCCTGTGGGAACAGCAATAATTATAGTAGCAGCAGTGAAATAAGCCCGCGTGTCTACGTCTATCCCTACTGTAAATATATGATGAGCCCATACAATGAATCCTAAGACACCAATAGCAAGCATAGCATAAATTATTCCTAGAGTACCAAAGGTCTCTTTCTTAGCTGAATAATGACTCACGATATGAGAAATTATTCCAAATCCAGGTAAAATTAAAATATATACCTCTGGATGCCCAAAAAATCAGAATAAATGTTGATATAAAATAGGGTCACCACCACCTGCGGGATCAAAGAAAGCCGTATTAAAATTTCGATCAGTTAAAAGCATAGTAATAGCTCCAGCTAAAACCGGAAGGGATAGAAGTAGTAAAATAGCTGTAATTTTTACGGATCATACAAATAAAGGAAGCCGCTCAAATTGCATTCCTCGTCATCGTATATTAATAATAGTTGTAATAAAATTTACAGCCCCTAAAATTGATGAGACACCTGCAAGATGTAAAGAAAAAATTGCAAGATCAACTGAACCACCGGCGTGAGCCAGGTTTCCTGATAAAGGGGGGTATACAGTCCATCCCGTTCCTGCACCACTTTCAACTGCAGCTGATGAAAGTAACAGAAGTAAAGCAGGAGGTAATAGTCAAAATCTCATATTATTTAGTCGAGGAAAAGCCATATCGGGAGCTCCTAATATTAAAGGAACTAATCAGTTCCCAAAACCCCCAATTATTATAGGCATTACTAGAAAAAAAATTATTACGAAGGCATGTGCCGTCACAATCACGTTATAAAGTTGGTCATCACCAAGTAAAGCTCCCGGTTGTCCCAATTCAGCTCGAATAAGTAGTCTTAAGGCAGTACCAACTAATCCTGATCATATTCCAAATAGAATATACAGTGTACCAATATCTTTGTGATTTGTAGAAAATAATCAACGCAT